GGGTCCGATGTGAGTAGGGTCGCTCAGCCACGCTTCATAATTGGAAAAACGGGCTCCATGGAAATACATGCCACTCAACCAAAGAAAGATGATGGATAGTTGACCGAAATGAGCACTAAATACTTTTCGGGAGATCTCCTCCAAATCATTGGTATGGCTATCGAAATCGTGAGCATCAGCATGTAGGTTCCAGATCCAAGTGGTAGTATCAGGGCCCTTAGCTATTGTCCTTGAGAAATGGCCGGGTCTGGCCCATTCCTCGAATGAAGTTTTTACGGGATCCCTATCCACCAAAATCTTCACTTCTGGTTCCGGCGAACGAATAATCATTGAGTCCTCCTCTTTCCGGACAACACATACGAAGAGACCCGCCAACAAACAGTAAAGTAATTAGTGAACCTCTGAGAAATATATATTTATGATTAGTTCCTTTCTATCCCCCACAATTTTCCTTAGTTATTCACTAGAGCAATTATGAGCAATTATGATATGGAAGTCTATCCGGGGCAAGTGTTCGGATCTATTATGACATATCTATGAGGTGCTCAACGGACCGTTTTTTTGTAAATCCCTTCCCGACGCGAACCAAAAACGACTTTTTGGCCCAACCTAGTCTACTCATATTTCGATGTATGAGTGCCTAGATGGGTCTACTTGTATGCTACGTTACATGCAACGTATTACGCCATTACAAATCACAAGATCTCTCATTAGTCATTACTAATGACTAAGATAAGAAATATCCCGATATCGATTTTAGACGTCTTTTTGATTAGTTAGCAATCGCTAAGATAAAGGAAGAGATTCTGTGCCATATGCATATATCGTCTACCCCTATAAGGTACCAAATGAAATAAAAAGAACGATCTTAGAAGGGATATAATGAAATTCCTCTATCGATTCCCCCGGGGCAACAATCTATTTGATGGATCCAACAAACAATTTAAGTGAATTCAATTCAAAAAGAAAGTGTTCTTATTCGAACCGCCCTGTGATCTTCAACCAATTCTGTGCTTCAATATAATTACCTGGAGTAAGCGCTATGGCTTGTTTCCAATACTCAGCAGCTTGATCGAACCAAGCCTCCGCAATTTCTGAATCTCCCTGTCGAATGGCCTCTTCTCCCCGGTCGGAATAGGTAGGTCAATTCCTTCCCTTAGAACCGTACTTGAGAGTTTCCTGCCTCATACGGCTCAGCAGTCAACTCTTTTTTGGCGTTACATCTTTCTTAATCTACCGTATCTAGCTGAATGAGATTTATCGGAGATCTATCCCTTCTTGGATTAGCCAAATCAAATAACCTGAAGAGTTTAAGTTAATTACATGAGTTTCAAACTCCGATTTGGATCAATAATCAGTTTTATCTCTTCTCCCACTCTCAGAAGAATGAAGCATAGATATCTCCCTCTATCATTAGAGTTTTCTGAAAGTTAACTATCTCGGTTTCGTCTAGAAATTCATATAGAATCTTTGAAAAAGACTTTCTTCGATAAGAAAAAAGGACTTACTCTCCTTGGGATCTGATACTACACCGCTGCTCAATACCTTAGTGGATCAACCCTATTACATAAGTTGATTCCTAACTTTTATGTCATATTATGACATACATAAGTAAGCAGGTCTTATTGTATCGGCCAAAAACCTCAATAATTGATCTTTACGGTGCTTCTTTTATCAATTAGATCCTTTATCCATAGAATCTAGTATATGGGCTATACTTAGTTCTTCATATATCGGCTTCTATGAAGTCTGTTTTTTTGCTACAGCTTCTAAAAATCGTTCCCCTTTGGACAATGGATATGTAGAAAGCCTATTTTTTTTTGTTTCTCCTTAGATTTCCTAGTACTAGCAATAGGAGGTTTTAATACTAGCGGATTTGATCTTTCTTTCCTTCTTTCTATTTCTATAGTAGAGATAGTCGCACGTAATGGCAGATCACGGCCATATTATTAGAAGCTTGTGGTAAGAATGGATTTCGTTCTAGTGCTCGGAAATAATATTCCAAAGCCTTCGTATGTTCTCCGTTACTTGTGTGTATAAGGCCTATATTATAGAGTATATAACTTCGATCGTAGGGATCAATTTCTGGTCGCATAGCTTCATAATAATTCTGTAAAGCTTCCGCATAATTTCCTTCAGATTGAGCTGACATCCGTTACGGTCGTTCATTCCAAGAATCTCCGTTCCAGAACCGTACGTGAGATTTCCATCTCATACGGCTCCTCCCTTCTGCGCATAATATAATATTAAGGGAAATAATCCATGGAATCAAACCAAAAAGATTTAAATATTTTCCTTATGAACTGACAGGGGCTAGTGTTTTTACAAGAAATCTCTAGCCAGCCTTCCTGCAAGAGGTCTTTTCTTACTTAATACCAAACATGTTGGTCTTTCTTAGAGAAAAATGGTAACTCCAGCAATTTCTTTGTTCTTAACGCCCCCTATTTCCAGGAATTAGTCACTTCAACGATCTTTGATGGTTATACGGGTATCCAAAGTACGAACGAGATGGATGTTTGTTGTCCTAACCATTCTTGGTAGTCCCGATCCCGATAAGAAGAAGGGGGAATTATATAACAAAGTTTTCGTTTTGTTGATTCCTAGGTGTAGTGCTTCTTCCCCTATGCCACCTATTGGCACTATTACAGTAGAATTGACATGCAATAAAGAACCTATAGGTGTAACCTTTCGCTCAATACTAGAATCGACAATTGAAGCATCTGAGGTTGCATCAATCGAGGATACACGACAGAAGGGATTGCTCTATCTCCAAACTTCACCTTCACCAAGCGTAGGTTTTTACCAATCTTTTTCTTTCCATACCGAATCGTGTCTCTTTTTGTAAGAATAAGAATAAATTAAATAGAGTGGTAAGTAAGAAAAAAGGAATCAAATCGCACCATCTCTGTAATAGGTAAATGCCTCTTTTTCTCCCGAAGTTGTCGGAATTATTCGTAATAAGATATTGGCTACAATTGAAGAGGTTTTATCAATAAAATTCCCATTTATCCGAGATCTAGGCATAGTTTGCAATCCATTTTATAATTCTTATCATTACCCCTCGCGGGTAAATGATCCCACAACAAAGGAATTGTACGATACGAAATGACATAAAAAAAAAAAAGACTAATAACTAATTCAACTAATTATAAAATCAAAAAATGTGGATCTTTTACTCAGTACTTTTGGGAAGGGATCAATAAGGAACTATTTGAATACGGTTGGATTTTCGATTCTAATTTAGTAGTATACCAATGAGACTATTAGCTATTTCATTGAAATGCAAGAATCAAGGAATTTTTTCTACAGATTCTAATACTAATATAATAAACAATAACCTATCCTATCATAACCTAACCAAAATTGGATTTCATTATGATAATAAAAAAATGGAATAAGCATTCCATGATAAAAATGGGGTAAGGATAACTATCCATTTTGTGTGCATAGCGTGTAGACACCATAAGATTATAGAATGAAAATCCATGGGATGATTCATCAATTTGTAATAGATCCATAGCTCATGGGAGGGATTATTGTTGAAAAATCTGAAATGAAACTGGAAAGGATCCATCGGTTGATTCATTCCAACCCGTTGGTTTAATCCGGTAGAAATCAAATATCAATAAGATGGGAGCGTCCGTCGTCTTGACAAGGATGAATACGTTTTTCTTTTTTATCCCTCGAAACTTGAAGGAAGATCGTTCCTTGACAAAAAGTTTGATATGATAATGGATCGGTCGTACCTGTACTAAATAATATGAGTGACTCGCTATTCACTTGGTTTCTGGGTCATAATTAATAAGATAAGGTTATGTAGGAGAGATGGCCGAGTGGTTCAAGGCGTAGCATTGGAAATGCTATGTAGGCTTTTGTTTACCGAGGGTTCGAATCCCTCTCTTTCCGTATCCTCATCTAATTCACCAACGTTACCAACCACACAATGTATCAAATACCAATTGATACCGTTATTCTAAGAGAAGAGAAAGACCCTTCTTTTCTTTATAGAGATTTTTTTCTATTCCTAATTACTGTGCTGTGATACGTAAAAGGAAAAGAACAAAAAGAGGGGGAAGAAAAGAGCGGACAGTGAATGAAAATATCACTGCTGATCCATTTGCGATACGTGAATGGGATCAAAATCCGGATCAAATCCCTCTACTTCTTTCAGCGAAAAAAGGGACAAAATTGTCCGAACCTTTGCTGGGTATTTTAGGTTCAAGTTTGTCGGGAATAATATTCTACGATTAGCAATTCATTGACTTTCAAACCGACCCATTTACTATCTATTATTTGATTTACTACCCCTTTATATTGCAATGAGTGCAGAGTCAAATGTTTTGGCAATTCCGCGTTGGAGGATGAATCCATATGATTTTGAATCAAAGCTCTGGATCTTTGTTTATCCTTCGTAGTAATAATATCTCGGGGTTTGCAGCGATAACTTGGTATATCCACTAGACGACCATTAACTAAAATATGTCCATGGTTAACTAATTGCCTGGCTCCAGGAATAGTTGAAGCCATACCCAATCGAAAAAGAATGTTATCCAAACGCATCTCAAGTAGTTGCAGTAAAACTTGACCCGTCGAACCGTTTGCTTTTCCAGCGATACGAACATATCGAAGTAGTTGTCGCTCCGTCAGACCATAATGAAAACGCAATTTCTGTTTTTCTTCTAAACGAATACGATATTGAGATCTTTTCCCAGAGCGGGATTGGTTTCTAAGATCACTTGCGGACCTAGGTTTTTTACTAGTTAGTCCCGGCAAAGCCCCCAGACGGCGTATTTTTTTAAAACGAGGTCCTCGGTAACGAGACATAAAGACTCCTTATTTTAAAGAATAGGATAAACCTTAAGACTGAACTAAACGATAAACAAAGCGAAACCCACTGAAGTGCTAATGCTAAAAAGAGAAATTAGATGAATTGTATCAATACCCGTATTATTTTGTATATATGTATATATGGTAAGTAAGTATCCCACGATTTGTTCTATAGAGATACAACTGCTCCAATAAGTTTTTTACTCATAATTGAATTGGAATGTAAGTTCCTGCGACATAGACATAATAGATCGGGAACCCGAGATTTGGAAGAAAAAAGGGAAGAGTCTTTTCACTATTCCTTTATCTCAAGGAGACATTATGGAGACATTATCAATCATGGATAAAAAATCGATAGGAAAAAGCCGGCTATCGGAGTCGAACCGATGACCATCGCATTACAAATGCGATGCTCTAACCTCTGAGCTAAGCGGGCTCAACTCACATAACATAAAAATAAAATAGTGAGTTAGTTCAGTAAGCTGCTGTGATCTTAGCTTATTATAGCTAAGCTAGTCTATAGCTAAGCTAGTCTATTTAGTTATAACGGATCTAGCCTAAGAATGCAATCTGGATCATAATGAGATTATGCACTCCTCTGATTTTATTCGTAAAGATAGGAAAAAGAAGAAGAATATTGACCGTTCCACTATTTCATATCGAGCAGGGAAAATGCGCGGAGGAGAGGCAGATATATGTGGGATATAGCTATCCATATTGAATTGCGGATACATCAATGATAGAATCATTTCTGGTTCTGATTGAACCAAACACTGGTCTGGTAGAGCTGAAAGGGTTAAAAATAGGAGCAGGCACTTTTTTCCGATATCGGATCGGTATTTAATGAATTGAATGGTTCTAACAGAAAGGAAAGAGGGGAATGGAATCACAATAGGGTCCCGGCCTCAAAAGAAAGAAAGGGGGATATGGCGAAATTGGTAGACGCTACGGACTTGATTGAATTGAGCCTTGGTATGGAAACCTACTAAGTGGTAACTTCCAAATTCAGAGAAACCCTGGAATTAAAAATGGGCAATCCTGAGCCAAATCCTGTTTACAGAAAACAAGGGTTCCTTTCCTAGAAAGCGAGAATGAGAATCAAAAAAGGATAGGTGCAGAGACTCAATGGAAGCTGTTCCAACGAATGGGGTTGAGGGGTTGGTAGAAGAATCTATCCATCGGAACTCTGAGGGGATGATCCTATGTACTGAAAGATCAACTGAAATATCAAACGATTAATCACAACCCGAATCCTTATTTTTTTTTTATTTTCTTATTTAGATTTATTAATATATATGAAATATCTTAATAATTAGTTCATAACTCTTGTGTTCTGAATCGATTCCAATTTGAAAGAAAAATAAAATATTCAGTGATAAAATCATTCACTCCAGAGTATAAGGCTGGGAGAGAAATGACTGATCGAACGAGAATAAAGATAGAGTCCCATTCTACCTGTCAATGCTGACAACAATGCAATTTGTTTGTAGTAGGAGGAAAATCCGTCGACTTTAGAAATCGTGAGGGTTCGAGTCCCTCTATCCCCAATAAATGCCTAGTTTACGACCTAAACATTTATCCTCTTTTTTCGCCAGCGCTTCCAAATTAGAAGCGGGTCAAAATTAGATATGATATTCATTCGCTCGACTCTTTGACAAACGGATCCTAGCAGTTTCTCTCTTGCTTCAGCAGCTAAATGCAGTATATGTCCAAACGAACATAACCATAACATATGTATATGTATTATTTGTATACAAGGATATACAAGGAATCCCATTATTGAATCATTCATAGTTCATATCCCTTACAAATAAAGGTTTAAAAAAAATCCAAAGAAAAAGAAATCCCAGGACTTGTAATGTTTCTTTAGTACCTTTAAATTAATTGACACAGATACATGTCCTCCAGTAGGATAATGTATAGAGGACGGTCGGGATAGCTCAGCTGGTAGAGCAGAGGACTGAAAATCCTCGTGTCACCAGTTCAAATCTGGTTCCTGGCATATGGTTAATGTATCGAAATGTATATATACAAAGAGAAAATGAATATGGATCGGGATACAATACATATTCGTTACATTCATAGTCTAGTAGTTATTCATCGAGGTATCTACAACATACATCCCGACCCTTGTGGATCGGCAAAGGAATATATTCCTTCTTCTTTTTTGTTTGTCCCTACTATCCTTCCTTTGGCTCATGTTAATACTCCATACATATCCGAAGTTGTCTGAAAGACACAGAAGTCTAGTCTGTTCAGAGGGTTGAGGGGTAGGAATAGAAAAGATCATTTCCGATCCAGTACAAATCCAATCTGATCCCTTTTCATTTCTTAATTTTCCCATTTTTTTCGCCCCTTCCCACATTTTTTGCTTTCCGGGGCCCATCTAAGTGATGTGCGCGGTACATAGTTCATGATGTATCTTTTGATTCATCCTATTGGCTCCGCCCATCCCCCAATGGATATGATACTTTGCATTGCATATTGGGTAATATTAATTTACTCGAATTAATTATATATAAATAAACCTCGAACCCCCCCTTTTTTATCCCATCATAATACAAATGACATGAGAGTCCAGTTACTCTATCTAGACGAGAAAGAACGTAAAAATACTCCTTCTTGAGTCTTGTAAGCTAAGATAAGTTTCTTATCATTCAATAAGCATCCTGT